AATAGATTTTTGTCATTATATAACATGCTATTCTCATTATATAACATGCTATTCTATGGTAATAATAATAAATGAATAGAGTAAAAAGGGGGGGATAATATAGTAGAAAAAAAAATGATACAAAGTTATATATGAATCACCCCCACCCTCCTTTCTCTCTTTTTTTTATTTCATTAATTGACTTTCGTTTGATTAAAATGAAATTTTGTAAAAACCCCCGCTTTCTTTAAAATATCAGAAACTGTTTCTGTAGGTTGAGCGCCTTTTTCAAGAAAATATTGAATACCGGGAATATTTAAGTAGGTTTTCTTTTTTATCGGATCATAAAAACCCACTTTCCGAAGATCTCTTCCTTCTCTTCGAGATCGCACATCAATTGCAACGATTTGATAAAGGGCTCATTGGGATAGATATAGATGCACTATAACCCCCCCTAGAAACGTATACGAAGTTTTCTCCTCGTACGGCTCGAGAAATTGGAAGTTAGATCTATGTATAGAATTAGAAATAGATCCATAACATCATCAAATCAATTAGAGGATTATTTAATCCTTTTTTATTCCTCTTTATCAAAAAAAAAATTGTATTCTCATAACTCAAGTTGTATAACTCTGAAATAGTTCAAAGGAAAAGCCTTAGGCATTTCATTTTTTGAGTGGTCTCTAACCCCTTTTTTTGTTTGTCTCATTTAGAATCTATTTTGATTCCTTATTCTTGATCTAGTTTCGTTGTAGAGACAATTGAAAAATGGTATTTCCTTGTTCCAAAATACTTTATCTTTACCTGGAATCATTGGGTTTAGACATTACTTCGGTGAATTTTAATCATTTCAAAATGACAGCAACATGCCCCTTTTTATGATTTCTTTCTATCAAAAAATCATACGAACGGTCGATTTCCGCATGATACACTTTTGATCAAAAGAGTTTCACTAATTCCAACAAAATTTCCTTTTTTTTTATTTGAAACCTGCTTGAATTGGATCCTTTCGATTGCTACTAGATCGAAAATTGCCTTACGAAGTTGTTCCAACTTATTAATTGGCACTAACCTTAGATCCTTGCCCCTTAGAAATGAATCAATACTTTCTACTCGAGCTACATCATATAATACTGAATACTGTTGACATTATTTAACCCCAACAAAAAGGAGGGTTTTTACTGGAACAGAACAAAGGATGTCGAGCCAAGAGCACTTTCATTTCTATAAAATAAAAAATGGTGGGTGTAAAAATCCACAACTGATTATGTCTGTCAAGTCGCACGCTGCTTTTTACCACATCGTTTCAAACGAAGTTTTACCATAACATTTCTCTAGTTTGGAACTGATATGTATGTAATTGATTCCATTAGGGAATCATGAATAGTCATTTGTTCGATCGTTTCATAGAAATCTATATATATATTTTCTTCTTTTATATGATCTAATCAAGTAATGAAATCTTCTCAAGAATAAAATTTTAATGCATTTTTTATTTTCTTTATTAATTTATACATAATTTCTAACTATTACGAATAAAAAGTGCTTTTTCTTAAATCTACATTCCATCTTCAAATAAACTAATAGGATATTTTTAATGATCTCGGACTTCTTCAAGTATCAAATAGTCAGAAGAAATGATTCAAATAGTTATTTAATTGAAAACCTCGGACTCATATACCAATCTCACTATTTGAATAAGGTTTTCCTAAGAATCGCATTTCATCATCATAAATAAATCCACGATTAAAAATATATATATATAGATTGAAAAAATGGAATTTGTTTTTCATAGATTGGGCGCGGATAAAAAGGTTGATGGAAAGGAAAATTTCGTAAGCTCTTTTTCTTTCATTTCAAACTAAAAACTAAAAAATCACTAGCGGATAGACTGAACAATTGTCATTGGACTTAATTAGGAATATTCTCTTTTGAATATTTCAAATTAATAAATAAAAAATCTTTTTCAAAAAAAAACTTATTAACGAAATAGAAGGATAATAAAATACGACATTCAGCATTTCCTCATTTTCGCGTAGTTTCTTTGACTGGAGGGTCAATCATTTTTATTTAAAGCAAAGAGAATGAATATACCGTGAAGGATACGTTCAACCCCTTATTTGACTTTTTTTTTTATTTATTTCAAATTCTTCTGTTGTGATTTATGTTCCTACCTTACTTAGATCATAAGTCGATATAGCTCCGTCTGTATGTATTTGAACTCAATTGGTGAAAAAAATATGATTCAGAAAAAAATGGAATGATTAAAAAATCAGAAACAAGAATCACACTCTATTCATTCAATATTCTATTTTCAAAGAGAAATTAGTTAAAAAAGACAATCTTTTATTGCATTATTCTAATAATGTCTATATAAATAGACAGAATAGGTATTTCCTGGGACGGAAGGATTCGAACCTCCGAATACCGGGACCAAAACCCGTTGCCTTACCACTTGGCCACGCCCCATTTAGATTTCTGTTCGACACTACTAAAGACTAGTATTAGTATTGGTTATTCGTCAATTCTAGTCAAAAAATCTATGGACTCTATTGTTGCTGGGATTTGGACACGTGTAGATATAGAATTATCTATAGAATAAAACTGAATTTATTGATCATTACATATAATTCAATTAAGATATTGTATGAAAGGATGATTTCTTCAATTCGCAAAAGAAAATAGAAAAATTTTTGATTGAGGATTTTTTGATCTACCTTACTTTCGTCATTTTTACCGTATATCAATTATCAATAATAATATAAATATATTATTATATTAACTCAATCAAAATACAATTATCTCCAAGTCCAATAAAAAAATGTTTGTTATGCTTAATATCTTTAGTTTGATCTGTATCTGTCTTAATTCCGCCCTTTATTCGAGTAGTTTTTTCTTAGCCAAATTGCCTGAGGCCTATGCTTTTTTGAACCCAATCGTAGATTTTATGCCCGTAATACCCCTTCTCTTTTTTCTATTAGCCTTTGTTTGGCAAGCTGCTGTAAGTTTTCGATGAAATTTTTCATACTGTCCTAAACATGATTTATTGGCGAAAAAAGTTCTAACAATGGATAAGATCAGATAAGTCTTACAGTATAGTATGAACTCTCAATTTAACTAATTTTTAACAACTTGGATAAATCTGAATCACGCCATTTCCTCATTCTGATTCTTTTTGATTTATTGAATAATCCTATTTAAGGCCCCGTGAAGGTAAGAAAGATATTTTTTGAAATGAAAAAGATGACTCTTTTTCTAAATGAATTTCTGAAAATTCTTTGTTTTTTTTTTCATTTCTAGAAAACCCTTTCATTTATTGGTGTCAAAATAGGATATGTGGTATAAAAATGGAGAATCTATTCTCTTTTTTTTTTTTAAAAAAAAAAAAATGATCTTGGAGATTGTGTAATGCTTACTCTCAAACTCTTTGTTTACACAGTAGTAATATTTTTTGTTTCTCTCTTCATCTTCGGATTCCTATCTAATGATCCAGGACGTAATCCTGGACGTGAAGAATAAAAAAAGAAGCCCTTGGTTTTACTTGCTTAATCTTTCAACCTTCTTAGTATTTTATCTATTGGACATCTTAAATTAAAAGCTAAAGTTAAAAAAAAAAAAGGAGGGGTTCGAAGGGTTGAAATTTGAAAGAAGAATAAAATACCGAGTTATCAATGGAAACGGAAAGAGAGGGATTCGAACCCTCGGTACGAAAAGCTCGCACAACGGATTAGCAATCCGACGCTTTAGTCCACTCAGCCATCTCTCCGAATTGAAAAAAAAAAAGATAATTACTATCTTAGATAGTTCCATTACACAAAATGGAATACTTGCAAAATTCCTTCTTAATCTATATTCCTTCTTAATCTATTTTAGATATATTATTTTACTATGATTAAATTAAATTAAAAATTTTAATTTAATTAAATATTAATTTAAATTAAATATTAATTATAGTATTTTACGATTCAAATAGTATTTTACGATATTGATATATACAACTTTAATATATACAACTTTGATAAGCAATCCTATTTAGATAAAGAAACGGCTCAAAAGAGATATTTCGAACAAAAAAAAAAGAAGAATAGCTCTTTTCCGAAAGAGTTTTTTTTTATTTTCTTTTCACGGCCTGGCCGGGTCAGTACCTAGCCGGGCCCTTTTTGTTTTTGTTCCAAATAAAATCGTAGATAAAATGATTTTGCTTTATTTAAAATTTTAGTTTAACTAATAAATACTTGATTTAAATACTTGATTTGTTATTGAAATAAGAACGGACTATTTCCATATCTATGGTATAGAATTAAATTATATAGAATCCAAGTTTCATTTCATATTAATTACTATTCTCTTTTTTCTTTGTTTTTTAAAGTAAATAAAAAAACAAAGAAAAAAGAGAATATTGTGCAATGCCTTTAAACCTCATGACAGAAATAATTTTATAGAGAGCTATCTGTTCTGTCCAAAATTCTTGAAAGAACTTATTATCTTGTTATTTAGTTACTTTAATTACTAGTTATCTTGTTATTTAGTTACTTTAATTACTAGTACTTTTTTCTTATCCTTGCTTTTGTAGGATTGCCTTGTTCGACAAAAAGTGCATTTTTATGCAATAATTGCATTGTAGCGGGTATAGTTTAGTGGTAAAAGTGTGATTCGTTTTATTAATCCCTTGTATAGTTAAGGGGTTCCTCGGTTTGATTCTTATTCCGAGCAGAAACTTTATTTTTGAAAAGGATTTTATCCTTTACCTCGCAATGAAAGGTTCGAGGAAGAATATACATTCTCGTGATTTGTATCCAAGGGTCAAGTATAAATTGAAAAACTGGATTATTTAATTAATTGCGAAACATAATGTTTGTTTGAATTGGATCAATACTTCCAATTTTATAAGTATGAATAAAAAATCCATGGAAAAAGATAGAAAAGTTTATTTCTAATCGTAACTAAATCTTCAATTTTTGGTTTATATAGAAAAGATTGAAATAAAATAGTTATTAAAGGACGTCTTTAGTTTACTAGGG